CACTTATTTGTTGAGGCGAAACTAATCCAATTCGAAGGTGTTGATGTTTATACGGATCAATCATCATAGAATAAAATTTCTGAGTCAGTACAATTAAACTTCCTTCCTTTGAATCTGGAAGTCTTTCTCAGATACAAGGAAATGATTCAGTTCCAGAGCCAAAGATCGTAGTTCTCGAACGAGCAATCGAAAAGATTCTGGAGCATCCACGGGTTTAGGTATTGTTCCTCCAATGATTGTAGTCCCGAGTACTTCTTGACGAGCTTTAATATGATCAGATTTATAAGTCAGCATCTCTTGTAAAATATGAGCAACACCAAATCCTTCAAGGGCCCAAACCTCCATTTCGCCTACCCGTTGTCCTCCTTGCTTGGCCCTTCCTTTAAGGGGTTGTTGTGTAACAAGTGCATAAGGTCCACTGGAACGTCCATGTATTTTATCATCAACTTGATGAATTAATTTCAAGATATAAGGCTTTCCTATTATAACAGGCTGTTCAAAAGGATTCCCCGTTCTTCCATCAAATAGTCCGCTCTTTCCCGGATACTCGGGTTCAAATATCCATGGATTCGATGTTTGTTTACTAGCCTCATATAATTCAGAAAACACAAGTTTTCTCGAAGCCTCTTGTTCATATCTCTCATCAAAAGGTGCTATTCTATAATGTCTATTTAGCATACTCCCAGCTAACCCGAGTGAGCATTCAAATATCTGTCCTACATTCATTCGTGAAGGTACCCCTAAGGGATTGAAGACCATATCAACGGGTCTTCCATCTTGCAAATAAGGCATATCCTGTCTAGACAAAATCTTTGAAACGATACCTTTATTTCCATGTCTCCCAGCCACTTTATCGCCAACTTTGATTTCACGTTTCTGTGAAATATATATATGAATTGTTTCTGGATTATAACTAGAACCTGCTTTTTTGTGGATCCATCTCACATCAATAACTCGGCCCCTACCACCTATAGGTAGTTTTAGACAAGTTTCCTTTGAGGTGGATACCTGAATCCCAAATATAGCTCTTAATAATCTATCTTCCGGGGCATACGAGGATTCTTTCGCCATTTGAGGTGTTAATTTACCCACTAAAATATCGCCTGTTTCTACCCAAGATCCCAGGATCACAATTCCGTTTTTGTCTAAATTTCGGAGTAAATGGGCTTCTAGGTGTGGAATTTTATTAGTGATTCTTTCAGGACCATAGCTTGTCACATGAGTCTGAATTTCATATTTCCGTATGTGAAAAGAAGTATAAATATCGTCATAGACCAGGCGCTCACTAATGAGTACAGCATCTTCAGAATTGTAACCTTCCCATGGCATATAAGCTACTAATACGTTTTTTCCCAAAGCGAGTTCACCGCCAACTGTAGCAGCACCGTCTGCTAAAATTTGTCCCTTTTTTACGCATTTACCTTTCTGAACCTGGGGTTTTTGATGCATGCAAGTATTTTTGTTGGAACGTTGATATATAACTAATGGAATGCGTAAAGCATTCCCATTTCCAAATAAAATGATCTTGTCAGTATCCTTATAAATGATCTTTCCCTCGTGTTCGGCTATAGCGGGAACTCCTGAATCTAAGGCCACTTGGCGTTCCAATCCAGTTCCAACAATGCACTTTTCGGACCGCGAAAGAGGAACTGCTTGACGTTGCATATTAGAACTCATTAAAGCTCGATTCGCATCATTGTGCTCGATAAAAGGAATGAGGGAAGCTCCGATAGAAAAATATTGGAAGGGAAAAATACTTCGAAGATGAACTTGTTCCCATGCAATAGTCAGAAATTCTTGGCGGTATCGAGCTGGAACAATTTGTTCCTCCTGAATACCTTGATTCAGTGCTAAAAAATTTCCCGTCGCTACCATATAGTATTCATCTCTACTTGGTGATAAATAAAGCATGCGTATTCTTTTTGATCTCTCAGAAATTTCAAAAAATGGACTTTCTATGGACCCCCACCGACCAACCCTTGCATGAATTGCTAAGGAGCCAATAAGTCCAACATTGATTCCTTCAGAGGTGTCAATTGGACAAATACGTCCATAGTGACTAGGATGTATATCGCGCATCCGAAAACTAGCAGTTCGCCCTGTCAATCCTCCAGGACCCAAAGAACTCACTTTTCGCCCATGAACTATTTGGGTCAGTGGATTGGTTCGATCCAAAACTTGAGATAATGGATGTAATCCAAAAAAAGACTCATAAGTAGTTGTTAATGGAGTTGAAGTCACCAAATTCTGAGGAGTCGGTATCCATTTATATCGAATTGCGCCACATATAGTTCCTCTAATTATATTTTCTAAACGAACCAGGGCCAATCCAAATTGATCTTGTAAGAGATCTGCTACGGAACGAATACGTTTATTTTTCAAATGATTCATATCATCAAGTGTACCCATTCCAAATTTCATTTCAATCAAATGATCCGCAGCTGTCAAGATATCTCGCGGTAACAGAAATGTATTGTTCTCTGGTATATCAAGATTCAGCCTTCGGTTTATATTTCGTCGACCAATACCTCCTAATTCACATCTTTGTTGAAAAAATTTTTGTTGTAATTCCGTACATAAAGATTCAGGAAATACAGGATCTCCGCCTACACAAGCAAATTGGCGATAAAACTCCAAAATGGCATTTTCTTTTGACCCGATTTTTTTTTCCTCCTTTTCATTCAGGAAAGACAAGAAAATTTCAGGGTAGCAAACGTTCTCTAGAATTTCGCTTAAATTCGAACCCATAGCTGATGATAGAACTAGAATAGATATTTTCTGTTTCCTACTTACACGAGCCCATATCCTTGCTTTTCGATCAATCTCTAACTCTAATCTTCCTCCCCAATCTGATATTATGGTGCCAGTATAGACCGAAATTCCGTTATGGTCCAATTCTGACCGATAATAGATACCTGGGCTTTGCAATATTTGATTGATTACAATTCTGTATATTCCATTTACTATAGAAGTTCCCAGGGAATTCATAAGAGGAATGTTTCCAATAAAAATTATTTGTTCTTGGATATCCCTACTGTTTTTCCAAAGTAATCCCGCGGATATATATAATTCAGAGGAATATGTCAGTGATTCATATACAGCATCGTTTTCTTTTATAGAGGGTTCGACCAATTTATACGTTTCCACAAATAATTGAAATTCAATTTCTTGATCTGTATCTTCAATTTTTGGAAACTGAAAAAGTTCTTCTGTTAAGCCCCGATCAATGAATCGACAAAACCCTTCAAATTGTATTTGATTCAATCCGGGTAGTGTAGACATTCCTTCATTTCCAACCCCAAGCATTTTCAACTTCCCCATTTCATTTATTTTCTAGAAAATATCCCACGCTGTCATTCTTCATCGAATCACATGAATATATTTAGCAATAATGGAATTTTGTTTCTTTTTACTTTACTTACTTTACTGAATCACATGAAATTTTACCTAACTTCGTCTATGAAATACCGATTATGAAAAGAAGAATAAATATAATTTTATATGCAAATAGGAATTTGTAACAAACCGATATAATCAAACTTGTAATAGAAAGAGACACAAATTGATAAATTTGACCTAGACTTCGGGAGATTTTTAAGAATCTCAAAACAAAAATGGAATTCGGGATTTGCGCGGCTCCATGAGATAAAGATAGAATCTAAGAAGCAGAAACAATATAGAATTGATTTTTTTAGCACTTCCCTTTTCCTTTTCAATTCTTCCAAAACGAATTCGAATTCACAAAGAAGAGAAATATTTTTACCTCTTTTTTTAGAATTTAAGAATACGATTGCAGTGCGTAAAAAAACTAGGATTTCTTAAACATGCATAGATCTAATCCCCGCTCTATCTATGTCTCTTACTTTATTGCAGTCATATTTGTTGGAGACAGACAGCGCGTATGTCGTGTTCATTTCTTTTTTCTATTCATCATCAACAATCTATTTACTATTTAATTTAATAAAAAATTGGCACAAAAATGGAAACACGAGAATTTCTTTGAAATTCCCTATAGTATAGGTATCATATGCGAATAAGATACCCAATTCGATCTCTGTAAGAATAAGAATATAAATTTATGTTCTGGGGTTGACATATATTCACCGTTGCTGTTATAATTTCAATTATAATTGAAATGAAATAGAGAAGGATTCTTTTTAAATAAAAAAACGAATATTGATTGGTTATGTATCGATTTCGATTTTTTTATCTCATTAATAAAAAACCATTTTCTATTCAGATTGAAGAATTTGTAGTTAATGGTTGCGCTTTGTCCCGACATTTTTGCTTTTGTGACTGAAAGCTATACGTTTGTTTTTTCAATAAAAAAGGGAGGAGATCTTTTTGAAAAAAAAGGGGGGTTACAGAACAAGTAATTTAAGATACAAACACATCAAAAAAAGAAGTTTTGAACCCCGTCTCCCTTTTTTTGTTTGGTTTTTTGAGGGGAGGGGTATTCTCATATATATTTTTTTTTTATTATTTTGGCGATATGGCCGAGTGGTAAGGCGGGGGACTGCAAATCCTTTTTCCCCAGTTCAAATCCGGGTGTCGCCTGATCGAGAAGAAATTTGAAATAGTTTATTCCGTTTTGTTGATCGAGGAAGCAAGTGTGTCAAAAGGACTCTTGAGACTTTTTTGATGCAAAATTCTAAGCATCAGTAGGTTTGTTCTCTAAAATGCTATAAATCTTTTTGTCTCGAATTCAATGAAAAATTCATTCTAGTAGTGAAAAGGAATCAAAAAGTCTTGAAATGATAGTCCTTTCACTCACTCCACTACTACTGTAGTATTCGTCTACGGATTGGGTCTTGAATAAGAAGGGATAGGTTCGACGGGAAATAAAATTCCATTTTTCGTTGGGGGGGTTGAAGAAAAGCCTTGTATACAGACTGATGTAAAGTAGATGAACACTTCTGCATTATTAGTTAGATTAATAATCTAATTAGATTTCTTTTTTATTATTAATTTTATTTTTTTATTAAAATTCTTTCTTTTCGGTAAGCTCTAGTGCTTGATTCTATATTTTTAACTTTTCACTTAAAGAAAGGGGGTAAAATAAAACATAGATCTTTTTCTTACTACCCGTTAGTCAGATTCATTCCCTTAATATAATAGTTCCAAGCAAGGATCTTTCTGGATATTTTTATATTTCTGCATAATATTTTTCAATTCTACTAGAAATCAGATACGAACTTCTTAGATGTTATAATTGGATTTATTGAATTTTTTCATCAATGATGTTATCCAGGAATATTTTTTTGACTCTGTACCAGCGATTCCACTATTATTATATATAAAATTTTTAGTGAAAAAGAAATAAGAAAATAATACAAGAAAAATTAGTAAACAATAATGAATTAATTCCTTCATATTGATAGCGATAGGAGACAAAATTGACATGGATATAGTAAGTCTTGCTTGGGCTGCTTTAATGGTAGTTTTTACATTTTCCCTTTCCCTTGTAGTATGGGGAAGAAGTGGACTCTAAGGGTACTATTAATTGAGTTAAGGGATCAAACTGTATCAATTGTTTTATAGCTGGGTTCTAAAATTTTTTAACGATTGGATTTAGTTCTTTTATTAATACTAAATTAATTAATAATTAATTAAATGCAATTATATTTGCATTTTTTAATTCTATTGTATTCCAGTGGTAGAATGTATTCTATGTCTATGTATAATATTGAAAAAACTCTTTCAATCAAACAAATATTTGAATTGTCACCATCTTCGTATTTTGAAAGTCAAGGGAATAAAAATAAATAATAGGAAATGGATTCCCATTCCAACCAAATTGTTTCTAATATTTCTATTTCGATGAACTGGTTACCACCAATCTTTTCGAAATATGAAAAACTTTTTTCATAGAATTCATGGAACCCCCGGATCATCTGTCAATTATTTAATAAATTCATTTTTTTGGAGTGCTAAAATACTATAGTTCTAATATATTTGCTTTAATATCATACCGAATATGATATCAGGATTCTAAAAAGAATCAGAAATAGGAAAATTCTATCTCGATATATATCCATCTATAGATAGTATGAGAAAATAAATATTTATTTCTAGATATAGATAGATTGGTACATATTAAACCTTTTGATTTTTTAAAATCAATAATAGAGTCAAACTTGATACACTACCATAATAGATAGTATAGTCGAAACAAATATATTTGTTTCGACTATACTATATGGATTTCATAAAATTTTGCTTATTGTAGTCTGATCATTTCATTTAAAACTAAGACCCGAAATTGAAATCCTTTTTTTCATTTTTTTTTTTTTCAATCATTATAAATCATTGCATTGATAAGAAATTAGAAGTCATGTTTAAGTAAAATTAGTCACTTTGACTTACCGTTTTGACGTAAATTATAAGTAAAAAGGCAGTAGGAACTAGAATGAAGAGTGCAGTAGCTATAAATGCGAGAATATTGACTTCCATAATCTCTATGTTTTCTTTCTCTTTGATTTCTAATAAAATTAAGACTTCGGGATTTAATCCCATATAAATGTTCAATCTGTCGGCGGTAAATTCAATGGTATAAATAAAATCTCGATGATATCAAATCGAATCAATATCACGAATAACAATATCTGAGCTATAAAATTGATTCATAGTCGATAATTCAATAGTATAACATAGGAAGATCTTTTATCCATACCTAAAAAATTTTACTTTCTGATGCAATCAAAAATTCCTTATTTTTTTTTTTAGTTTAAGGTATATAGATTAATAATAAAGGTTACGACGAAGAAAGAAATAAAAAAAAAGGGGGGGGATCCCTGTTAGAAATGATATTTTTTTGATTGTATTTATATCCATCGGGACTGACGGGACTCGAACCCGCAGCTTCCGCCTTGACAGGGCGGTGCTCTGACCAATTGAACTACAATCCCAGGGAAAAAATCGTATAGCATACATAAATATTCTTACAATTTCATTCAAACCCTTTTTTTTGACTTTAATGCTTTCCTTAGACTGTAAACTTACAGATCCTGTAAGGAATTTAGGAAAATCCTAATTCCTAGTTTGTAGAAATTATATGTAATACGGACGTATCCGAGCACATCGGTCATTTTCATAAAACAACAAATGGTGGATCATCCAATTTTTGGGCCGAGCTGGATTTGAACCAGCGTAGACATATTGTCAACGAATTTACAGTCCGTCCCCATTAACCGCTCGGGCATCGACCCAGGAAGAATCAATTTCAGTCGTTAATTGACAATCCCGGATTGATCAATTTCCTTTTCCTTTCATAGTAACCTACCCCCAGGGGAATTCGAATCCCCGTTGCCTCCTTGAAAGAGAGATGTCCTAAACCACTAGACGATGGGGGCATACTTGCCCGACCGCCATTATACTATGTTCATAGTATGAACAGTTTTTTGAAATTGTCAATATAATGGAGTGATATGATTCGATGAAATATTTCAATTAGTGAAGTGGGTACATGTATCAATGAAATGACTTTCGTGTTATGATGAG